TAATTTTTTATATCAGTGTTTTTAGTAGTGAATTTTTATGTAATTTTAGTAGAGCTTTTTAGGTTGGTGTTTAGTTGTATAAAAATGATATAAACACATATATATAATTGGATAAATGGCGTATATTTTTGGCCAAAGACCACTATGTTCTTGAGGATTTCTTGGTTTAGGGGTTTGACAAGAAAAGCATAATTTGCTGAGCATAGCGTATAATTTGTAATTTATTTTTATTAATTATTGATTAAATATATCAGTGTTTTTAGTAGTGAATTTTTATGTAATTTTAGTAGAGCTTTTTAGGTTGGTGTTTAGTTGTATAAAAATGATATAAACACATATATATAATTGGATAAATGGCGTATATTTTTGGCCAAAGACCACTATGTTCTTGAGGATTTCTTGGTTTAGGGGTTTGACAAGAAAAGCATAATTTGCTGAGCATAGGGGGTAGGGGGGTTTGTCGAGTATAAACCAAAAAGGGGGGGATAATTATAACAGGTATAGTTGAAGAAAAAATTTATATGTATGCACCTGATATAGATTAATGTAAATTCTAAATTATGTCTTACAATAATTAATATATATTGTCACATGCAAGGAAAATGTTCCACCTTAATAGTACAGTTGTATTTGCACTCTGAAATGCCAAGTGAGTTGAAACCAGAAAAAAAAACCCTATGCATATAAGAGAACGCCCGGCTTGGTGGGTAACGAGACATATGTACTACACCATTAATCAGATGCCAGTATAATTATCCGAGTAGGGAAGTAGCATAATTATGTCCATGAAATAGGAATCAGATGCCAGAAATAGTTCATAACTGCGCAACCCCTCCAATAAATGCTCCTGATTCTATCATGCATGATATATACTTATTAAGCTGGTTGGTGGTCTCTTACTACATTAAAATGTTTGAATAAAATCGTAGTTGAGGTAAACCAAGGAAAATTGTGAGGTCGAGTTTTTAGGGATTAGTCAATTTCCTAGGTTGAAATAATGTAGCTTCTGAATTTTAATATTATGCTTCATGTATAGCTTAGAAATTAGTACTTGCTTTATGGTCAAAAAAATAGACTGGTGTTAATACATAGATGTAATTAGCACATTAGGACAATGCCATACATATTATGTATTAAACCAGTAGGGTGGAGTTTTATCAGAAAATAGTTTAATTAAGAATCCTGGCTTTGGGAGTCAGGGGTGAGAGTTAAAATCTCTTTTTTCTGGGCGCTAGGGAGGAATTTAACCTCCGATCTTCGGATTACAAGACCGATGCTTTTAGGCTAAGCTACTAGGGCATTTTTTTATATTAGTATTTTGTTTTCTAGATATCCTGCTAGAGGTATTAGAATTAAGAATAATGCAAAGTACAGGGCGGATGCAATTTGCCCTACGACGATGAATGGGTATTCTACTGGTATTCCTCCAATTCATGTAAGAATAGCCATGTCTGCTACTAATGTTCAAAATAAAAATTGGGTAATAGGGCGGAATGTAAGTCCTCGTTGTTTTGAAGTGTGTAGTAGGGGAACTACTATTAATACTAGGATCGAGAATAGTAGTGCTAAAACACCACCTAGTTTGTTAGGAATTGATCGTAGGATTGCGTAGGCAAATAGGAAGTATCATTCTGGTTTAATATGTGGGGGTGTAACTAATGGGTTTGCTGGTGTGTGATTTTCTGGCTCTCCTAGTAGTTCTGGAGAGAATAATGCTAGGAGGGTAAGGGCGGGGAGTATAATCATAAAACCTAGAAGATCTTTATATGTGAAGTATGGGTGGAAGGAGATTTTGTCGGTGTCTGAGTTAAGCCCGATTGGGTTGTTTGATCCTGTTTCGTGGAGGAATAGAAGGTGAATAATGGTTGCGGCTGCGATAATAAATGGTAGTAGGAAGTGGAATGCGAAGAATCGTGTAAGGGTTGCGTTGTCTACTGAAAAACCGCCTCAGATTCATTGTACTAATGCGTCTCCTATGTAAGGTACGGCGGATAGTAAATTTGTAATTACTGTGGCACCTCAGAAAGACATTTGTCCTCATGGTAGAACGTAGCCAACGAAGGCTGTTATTATTACTAGTAGTAGAAGGACTACACCAATGTTTCAGGTTTCTTTATATAGGTAGGAACCATAGTAAAGTCCTCGGGCGATGTGTAAGTAAATACAAATAAAGAAGAAGGATGCTCCGTTTGCGTGTATGTTACGGATTAATCAGCCGTAGTTTACGTCTCGGCAGATGTGTGCTACTGATGAGAATGCGGTTGAAATATCGGATGTATAATGTATGGCTAGGAATAGTCCTGTTAGAATTTGGGTAATTAAGCATAGTCCTAGGATGGAGCCAAAGTTTCATCATGCTGAAATATTGGATGGTGTTGGTAGGTCAATTAGTGCATCGTTAGCAATTTTGATTAGTGGGTGTGTTTTTCGGAGGCTTGCCATTAGTTCTTGTAGTTGAATAACAACGGTGGTTCTTCAAGTCATTGGTCTCGGTTAAAGTCTGAGCAAGAATTATGACCTATTTTATGTTTTTATTATTGATGGCTTTAGTTGTGGGTTTAGTTGCTGTTGCTTCTAATCCTACTCCTTATTTTGCTGCTCTTGGGTTGGTGGTTGCAGCTGGAGTTGGGTGTGGGGTTTTGGTTGGCCATGGGGGTTCTTTTTTATCATTAGTTCTTTTTTTAATTTACTTAGGTGGGATGCTTGTGGTTTTTGCCTATTCAGCAGCTTTGGCTGCTGAGCCATTTCCTGAGGCCTGGGGTAGTCGTTCTGTGTTAGGCTATGTTTTAATTTATTCGTTTGGGGTAAGTTTGGTGGCAGGATTTTTTTGGGGTGGTTGATATGAGGGTTCTTGAGTAGTTGTGGATGGGCTAAAAGAGTTTTCTGTATTACGAGGTGATGTAGGTGGTGTGGCTGTTATGTACTCTTTTGGGGGTGGTATATTAGTAATTTGTGCTTGGGTATTACTTTTGACTTTATTAGTTGTATTAGAGCTTACTCGAGGTTTAAGTCGTGGGGCTCTTCGAGCAGTTTAGAGAATAATTGGGATAGTTGCTAGAATTAAGGTTAAGAGGAAGATGGTTAGGTAAGTTTTGATTATTCCTCGTGAAATATCATTTGTAATTTTTGCTATAATTGTTTGGGTTAGTGCTAGACCTTTTGGTCCAATAGTTTCGAGTCATGTTTTGTCGAGTTGAGTAGCTACTGATTGTCCTAAAATAAGTTTAAGTTTTGGTACGAATCGGTGAATGATTGTTGGGAAGAATCCTAGTATATTGGAGAAATGGTGGGTGGTGATAATTGGGTTAATTTTTACTTGTTTACTTGTTATATTAGCTAGGTCTATAGCAATTAGAAGGCCTGTAATGGTTACGAGTATAGCTGCTATTTTAAGGGTTGTAGGTATTGTCATAATTGGTGTTTTCATTGGTAAGAAATTGTGTGTAATAATAAATCCTGCAATAATGCTTCCTCAAGCTAGTCGTTGGATTGGGTTAATTACTAGTGAGTTATTTTCATTAATGGGGGATAATGGTAGGAATCGTGGGGTTCCTATAATGACAAAATATACTAATCGAAAACTATAAACTGCGGTAAATGATGTAGCGATTAGCGTAAGGACTAGGGCTCAGGCGTTTAGGTATGAGGTGTTTAGGGCTTCAATAATTGCATCTTTTGAGAAGAATCCTGCCAGGAATGGAGTTCCTGTAAGAGCTAGGCTACCAATTGTAAAGTAAGTGGAGGTGGCAGGTATAATATTAAGTAGACCTCCCATTTTTCGGATATCTTGTTCATCATTTAGGCTATGAATAATTGACCCAGAGCATAAGAATAGTATGGCTTTAAAGAAGGCGTGTGTGCAGATGTGTAGGAATGCTAGTTGTGGTTGATTTAGTCCAATTGTAACTATTATTAGGCCTAGTTGGCTTGATGTTGAGAAAGCTACAATTTTTTTAATATCATTTTGGGTTAAGGCGCAGGTGGCTGTCAATAGTGAGGTTAGTGCTCCTAGGCAGAGGCAGACTGTTAATACTAATTGGTTATTTTCTATGAGGGGGTGGAGTCGAATTAATAGGAAAATACCTGCAACGACTATAGTACTTGAATGGAGTAGGGCAGAGACTGGTGTAGGGCCTTCCATGGCTGCCGGGAGTCATGGGTGAAGGCCAAATTGGGCTGATTTACCTGTAGCTGCTAAAGCAAGCCCCAGCAGGGGAATTGTTATGTTAGAATTTTTTGATAGGGTAAAAATTTGTTGAATTTCTCATGAATTGAGGTTTATTGCTAATCAAGCTATAGTTATGATTAATCCAATATCTCCTACACGGTTGTAAATTACGGCTTGTAGGGCTGCTGTGTTGGCATCTGCTCGTCCATGTCATCATCCAATTAATAGGAATGATATAATTCCTACGCCTTCTCAGCCGATGAATAGTTGAAATATATTATTAGCTGTAACTAGAATAATTATTGCTACTAAAAATGTAAGCAAATATTTAAAGAATCGGTTAATATATGGGTCGGAGTGCATATATCAAAGTGCAAATTCTAGAATTGATCAGGTAACGTATAAAGCAATCGGAACAAAAATTAGTGAGTAATGGTCAAACTTAAAGCTGATATTAATATCAAATGTTTGAGTATTCATTCAGTGCCAGTTTGTGATAATACCTTCTGTTTTTAGGTTTAGAAAAATTATTAGGGGTAGAAGGCTAATAAAGAATGCGGAACTAACTGCTGTTTTTGTTGTTTCTGCTAGTTTAGATTCTTGTTGATTGGGGTTTAGTGTAGTAAATAGGGGATATATTAAGATAAGAAAAATTAGTAGGAGTGATGAGTGTATAATTAATGTCATTCTAGCTTTCACTTGGATTTGCACCAAGAGTTTTTGGTTCCTAAGACCAACGGATAAACTGCTATCCTTTGAATGCTCAAGGAAGCCAGGGATTTTAACTCTGGAGTGTAAGAATTAGCAGTGCTTACTTGTTAATACACTTCCTTGGTCAGTAAGGGGATTTTAACCCCTGTTTTTAGAATCACAATCTAATGTTTTGGTTAAACTATACCGACAGTAGCATCATCCTCATATAAGTTCTGGTTTTGTTACTAATAGGAGGACTGGGATTAGGTGTATGGTTATTAATAGGTGTTCGCGGGTGTGGAAAGGTTGAAGTCCTATAATATGGTTTGGTGTTGGGCCTCGTTGGGATATAAGGAACATGTATAAGGAATAACCAGCTGTAATAAGTGTTCCTAAGCCTGTAAGTAAAATAGTTCAAGGTGATCAGTTAAATAGGGTTGTAATAATTATTAGTTCTCCTATTAGGTTGGGTAGTGGTGGGAGCGCTAAGTTTGCTAAATTAGCAATAAATCATCAAACGGCGGTTAGTGGGAAGATCACTTGTAATCCTCGGGCGAGAATTATTGTTCGGCTGTGGGTTCGTTCTTCTGCTGTGTATCCTAGGCCGAATAGTGCTGATGATACTAATCCGTGGGCAATTATTAAAATAATTGCTCCTGAAAATCCTCATGGGGTTTGGATAAGGATTCCCCCGGCTACTAGACCCATGTGGCTTACGGATGAGTAGGCGATTAGTGATTTTAGGTCGGTTTGGCGTAGACAAATTGATCCTGTTATAATAATACCTCAGAGGGCCAGGATAATAAATGGATAGCATAATTCTTTTGATAATGGGTCTAGTATAACTATTATACGTATTATTCCATATCCTCCTAATTTTAATAATACTGCTGCAAGTACTATGGAGCCTGCTACGGGGGCTTCTACATGTGCTTTAGGGAGTCATAGGTGGACGCCATATAGGGGTATTTTAACTAGAAATGCAATTAAACATCCTGCTCATCAAACCATGTGGCCATATGAACTTAGTTGTATGGGTTGTGAATATTGAAGTACTAGTATTGATAATGTTCCGGTGGATTGTTGTAGTAGTAGCAAGGCGATTAGGAGAGGAAGAGATCCTGCTAGGGTGTAGAATAGGAAGTAAGTTCCTGCATTCAGGCGTTCGGTTTGATTTCCTCAACGGGTAATAATAATTAGAGTTGGAATGAGTGTGGCTTCAAATATGATGTAAAATATAATAATTTCTGTGGCACCGAATGCTATAATTAAAAATGTTTGGAGTGAGGTAAGGAGTGTGATGTATAGGCGTTGTCGGCTAATCGGTTCAGGGTTAATATGATTTTGACTGGCTAAGATTATTAATGGTAGAAGTCAACATGTAAGGACTAGTAGTGGGGTTGATAATGGGTCTGTGGCTATGTAGCTATTTAGGGAGGTTCATCCGGTCTCCGACGTTCATTTTAGTCATGTTAGGCTAATAAGGGCAATTAGTAGGCTATGTGCTGTGGTGGTTGTTCATAGTCATTTTGGAGAGACTAATCAAATTGTTGGGAATAATATAATTGTGGGGATTAATACTTTTAGCATTGTAAGAGGTTGAGGTTTTGTAAGCGGTCTGTTCCGTGGGTTCGGGCTGTGGCGACTAGTAGTGCCAATCCTGTGCTGGCTTCACAAGCGGAGAAGGCTAGAAGTAATATAGGGGCTGTAGAAAATCCTGTAGATTCAAATTGTAGGGCTCACAGGGCTAGTGCGATGAATAAAGATAATATTATTCCCTCTAAGCATAGGAGTGCTGATAGTAAATGTGTGCGGTGAAATGCTAGTCCTATCAATCCTAGAATAAATGCTGAGCTAAAGCTAAAATGTACGGGTGTCATAAGGGGGTTGTGGAATTAAACCACAATCTTCTGAGCCGAAATCAGAGGTCTTGTCTTGGACTAACTCCCTATTCTGCTCATTCTAGGCCACCTTGGGTTCATTCATAGATTAGTCCTAGAGTTAATAAAATTAGTACTGTTGTGGCTCAGAAGAATGTTTCGGTGGGGTTATGAAGTTGGTCTCCTCATGGCAGGGGGAGTAAGAGGGCAATTTCTAGGTCAAATAGCAGGAATAAAATAGCTACTAAGAAGAATCGCAGTGAAAATGGTAAGCGAGCTGATCCCAGAGGGTCAAATCCGCATTCGTATGGGGATAATTTTTCTGCATCTGGGTTTATTTGTGGTAATCAAAATGATACAATTGCTAAGATTAGGGAGAGGGCTATTGTAATAATTAGAATAGTTATAATTAAGTTCATTATCTTTCCCTGGGGTTTAACCAAGACTGTGTGATTGGAAGTCACTTGTACTAACTTTGATACTAGAAAGATTATGAGCCTCATCAGTAGATTGACACGTAAAGGAATAATCATACTACGTCTACGAAATGTCAGTATCAGGCGGCGGCTTCAAAGCCGAAGTGATGTTCAGATGTAAAGTGATATTGGATCTGTCGTAGAAGGCAGACTATTAGGAAAGATGATCCAATAATAACGTGTAGTCCGTGGAATCCTGTGGCTACAAAGAATGTTGAGCCATAAACTCCATCTGCAATTGTAAAGGGCGCTTCGTAGTATTCTATAGCTTGTAGTGCAGTAAAATATAGTCCTAGCAAGATTGTTAGTGTTAAGGAGTGGATAGCTTGTTTTCGTTCACCCTCTATAATGCTGTGGTGGGCTCAGGTTACAGTGACTCCTGATGCTAGTAATACGGCTGTATTAAGTAATGGCACTTCAAATGGATCCAGCGGGGTGATTCCTGTTGGAGGTCAGCATCCACCTAATTCTGGTGTAGGTGCTAAGCTTGAGTGGTAAAAAGCTCAGAAGAATCCCAGGAAGAAGAATACTTCAGATGTAATAAATAGAATTATACCATATCGTAGTCCTTTTTGTACTGGGGGTGTATGATGACCTTGGAAGGTTCCTTCTCGAATGATATCGCGTCATCATTGAACTATTGTAAGAAGTATAAGAATTAGTCCTAGGGTTATTAGTTTTATTGAATGGAAGTGGAATCAAATTGCTAAGCCGGATGTTGTTAATAGGGCAGCGGCAGCTCCGGTTAGGGGTCATGGGCTTGGGTCAACTATGTGATAGGCATGTGCTTGGTGGGCCATTAAACATTTTCTTGAAGGTATAGGCTTAAAAGAAGAACAAATACATAGGCCTGGATTATTGCTACTGCAACTTCTAATAATGTAAGTAGGAACAGTACAGTGGCAGTTAAGATTGCTACTGTTGGTATTATTGGTAATAAAACAAATACGGCTGTAGCAATAAGTTGAATTAGTAGGTGACCAGCAGTTAAGTTGGCTGTGAGCCGTACTCCTAAGGCTAATGGTCGAATGAATAAGCTAATTGTTTCGATAATAATGAGTACAGGGATTAGGGGAATTGGTGTTCCTTCTGGTAGTAGGTGTCCTAGGGCAACTGTTGGTTGATTTCGCATTCCAATAATTACTGTGGCAAGTCATAGTGGTACAGCAAATCCTATATTAAGTGATAGTTGAGTTGTTGGAGTAAAGGTATATGGTAGTAGGCCTAATATATTAATGGTAATTAAAAAAATTATTAGGGAGGCTAGTAGGAGGGCTCATTTATGTCCTCCTACATTTAGGGGTAGTATAAGTTGATTTGTAAATCGATTAATAAATCATCCTTGAAGTGTAATGAGTCGATTATTAATCCATCGTGATGATGGGGTTGGGAAGAGAATTCAAGGCAATGCAATTGCAATAGCAATTAGTGGGATACCTATGTAGGACGGGCTTTGGAATTGGTCGAAGAAGCTTGTTATCATGGTCAGTTTCAGGAGTCGGTTTTATGTTCTTCAATATTTATTGGGACTGGTTCATTAGGTGAAGTGTGGTTTAAGACTTTAGTTGGAATCACAGTCAGGAAAACCAATCATGAAAATACTAGGATTAAAAATCAGGGGTTGGGGTTTAATTGTGGCATGTTCACTAGGGGTGGTCGGGAGTCACCAATCTTTGGCTTAAAAGGCCAACGCTTTGTCCAATAATTTAGCTTCCTAGCGAGGCGTTTTCTAGTACTAATGAGGATCAGGATTCGAAGTATTGTAGTGGTACTGATTCTACCACAATTGGCATAAAGCTATGATTTGCGCCGCAAATTTCAGAGCATTGTCCGTAGAATAGGCCAGGGCGAGAGGCGATAAAGGCGGTTTGGTTCAGTCGTCCTGGCACTGCGTCTATTTTTACACCTAAGGATGGGACAGCTCAAGAGTGTAGTACGTCGTCGGCTGTTACTAAAACTCGGATAGGAGACTCTATTGGGACAACTATTCGATTATCCGTTTCTAAGAGTCGGAAATCTCCTGGGGCTAGATCTTGGGTGGGGACTATGTATGAGTCGAAGGCTAGGTCACTGTAGTCTGAATACTCATAGCTTCAGTATCATTGATGGCCTACTGCTTTAATTGTTAGGTGGGGATCATTAATTTCATCTATAAGGTAAAGAATGCGTAGGGAGGGCAGGGCAATTAGGACTAAGATAACGGCTGGTAAAATTGTTCATACAATTTCGATTTCTTGGGAGTCTAAGATGTATTTGTTGGTGAGTTTAGTTGAGACTATTGCGATAATAATGTATAGTACTAAAGTGCTAATTAGGAAAACAATTATTAATGCGTGGTCGTGGAAGTGGAGAAGTTCTTCTATAACGGGTGATGCTGCGTCTTGAAATCCTAGTTGTGTTGGATGTGCCATTAAGTTTGAGCTAAGACATGCAGGAATTTAACCTGCAATTTCACCTTGACAAGGTGATGTAATGTTCATTTTACTAATGTCTTTAAAAGGAAGTGACAGAGTGGTTATGTGGCTGGCTTGAAACCAGCATATGGGGGTTCAATTCCTCCCTTTCTCGCATTAGTTTGATTGAACTTGTACAAATGCTGGCTCTTCGTATGTGTGATATGGAGGAGGGCAGCCGTGGAGTCATTCTACGTTTGTTATAGTTAGTTCTACGGATGAAACTTCTCGTTTAGCGGCGAAGGCTTCCCATAGAATAAATAGGAATATAATTACTGCCACTAGGGAGATTAATGATCCAATAGATGATACTGTATTTCAAAGTGCGTAGGCATCTGGGTAGTCGGAATATCGTCGTGGCATGCCTGCTAAGCCTAGGAAATGTTGTGGGAAGAATGTGAGGTTAACTCCAATAAATATTACACCAAAATGGATTTTTGTTCAGGTGCTGTGGAGGGTATATCCTGTTAGTAGGGGGAATCAGTGTACAAATGCTGCTATGATGGCAAATACAGCACCCATAGATAGTACATAATGGAAATGTGCGACTACATAATATGTGTCATGAAGGACGATGTCAAGTGATGAATTAGATAGGACAATTCCTGTTAAGCCCCCGACTGTAAATAGGAAAATAAAGCCAAGTGCTCACAGTATCGGAGTTTCTCATTTAATTGATCCTCCATGAAGTGTGGCGAGTCAGCTAAATACTTTAACACCTGTTGGGATGGCAATAATCATTGTTGCGGATGTAAAATATGCACGAGTGTCCACGTCTATCCCAACAGTAAACATATGATGAGCTCACACGATAAAGCCTAGAAGGCCAATTGCTATCATGGCCCACACTATTCCTATATAGCCAAATGGTTCTTTTTTACCAGAATAATAGGCTACTACGTGGGAAATAATGCCGAATCCTGGTAGAATTAAAATGTAAACTTCTGGGTGTCCAAAGAATCAGAATAGGTGTTGATAAAGGATTGGGTCACCTCCGCCTGCTGGGTCGAAGAATGTAGTATTTAGGTTTCGGTCTGTTAAAAGTATTGTAATTCCGGCAGCTAAAACAGGTAGTGATAGTAGAAGAAGTACGGCAGTTACAAGTACAGATCAGACAAATAAAGGTGTTTGATATTGAGAGATGGCTGGGGGTTTTATATTAATAATTGTAGTAATAAAATTAATGGCCCCTAAAATTGAGGATACACCTGCCAGGTGTAGTGAGAAAATTGTTAGGTCAACTGATGCTCCTGCGTGAGCTAAATTACCTGCAAGGGGCGGGTATACTGTTCATCCTGTTCCTGCTCCGGCTTCTACAGCAGAAGAAGCTAATAGTAGAAGGAATGATGGTGGTAGAAGTCAGAAGCTTATGTTATTTATTCGTGGGAATGCTATGTCTGGGGCTCCAATTATTAGTGGTACTAATCAATTTCCAAATCCTCCGATTAGGATTGGTATTACTATAAAGAAAATCATTACGAAGGCGTGGGCGGTAACAATGACGTTATAAATTTGGTCATCGCCGAGAAGTGATCCGGGTTGGCTTAATTCAGCTCGAATAAGGAGGCTTAGGGCGGTTCCCACTATTCCGGCTCAGGCACCAAATACAAGATAAAGGGTGCCGATGTCTTTGTGATTGGTTGAGAAGAGTCAGCGCGTTATTGCCACAGGTAGGGTAGCCGAGCGTTTAGGCGGTGGGTTGTAGCCCCGAAGACAGAGGTTTAAGTCCTCTCCCTGTCAAGCTCTGTGGTGAAGATCACACCGGATTGCAAATCTGGAGATGTAGATTAATAGTCTGCCGGGGCTTTTCCCGCCTTGCTCGGTTAAACGGCGGGAAAAGTAGATGGATGCTCGCTGGATTGAGCGCTTAGCTGTTAACTAAGAGTTTGTAGGATCGAGGCCTTCCCATCTAGTAAGGCTTTAGTTTAATAAAAATGTCTGATTTGCAATCAGGAGATGCAAGTTAATGTCTTGTAGGTCTTATCAGAGATTAGGAGATTTTAACTCCTACTTAAAGCTTTGAAGGCTTTTGGTCTAATGTTATCCTAAATCTCTAGATAACAAGTGTTATAATAGTCGGGGTTATTGGTAATAATCCCAGGGTTGCTACTGTAAATATAGTCAGTGGAAGGGGGTTTTGGGTTGTTTGGGTACGTCATGGGGTGGTTGTGTTAGTTGTGTTTGGTGAGATGGTTAGTGTTATTGCGTAGCATAATCGTAGATAGAAGTAAAGACTAATTAGGGCGGCTAGTGCTATAATTGTGGCAACGACTGGGAGGTCTTGTTTTGTTAGCTCTTGTAGAATTAGTCATTTTGGTATAAATCCTGTTAGTGGGGGTAGTCCTCCAAGTGATAATAATACTAGGGCGGTAGTTGCAGTCAGGGTTGGGTTTTTTGATCAGGTTGTTGCCAGTGTGGCAATATTAGTAGTGAATGACATTTTAAGGGTTAGGAATGCTGCGGATGTTATAATAATGTAGGTTCCTAGTGCAATTATAGTTAGTTGAGGTGCGTACTGAATAACAATAATTATTCACCCTATATGTGCGATTGAGGAGTAGGCTAGGATCTTCCGTAATTGGGTTTGATTTAGGCCTCCTCAGCCTCCTACTAGTGTGGATGTTATTCCTAAAGCAGTTAGGAGTAATGGGTCAATTGTGTGGGCTGATTGAATGATTAATGCAAATGGTGCAAGTTTTTGTCAAGTAGATAAAATTAGTCCTGTTGTTAGGTCTAGTCCTTGCAGAACTTCTGGTATTCAGAAGTGTATGGGTGCGAGTCCAATTTTAAGTGCTAAAGCAATTATGAATATTGTGCTAGCGATGGGATTTGATAAATCATTAATGTTTCATTCTCCTGTTATTCACGCATTTGTTGTGCTTGCAAATAAAATTATTGCTGCTGCAGTGGCTTGAGTTAAGAAGTATTTTGTAGTTGCTTCTACTGCTCGTGGGTGGTGGTGTTGTGCTATTAAAGGGGTGATTGCTAGAGTATTAATTTCTAGTCCTATTCAGGCGAGTAATCAGTGAGAACTAGCAAATGTTAAGGTGGTTCCTAATCCGAGGCTGGATAGTAGGATTATAAGTACATAAGGATTCATTGGTGGAGGAAGGATTTTAACCATCATGCGCGGGGTATGGGCCCGAAAGCTTTGTTAGCTGACTCCGCCATAGGAAGTGGTGTAAAGGAAGCACCAAGAGTTTTGATCTCTTGAGTATGGGTTCAATTCCCTTCTTTCTAGGAACTGAGGGGATTTTAACCCCTATAAATCACTCTATCAAAGTGGTCCTTGGGCATTCAGGCACGGTTCCTTGGTTATAGTTGTGGTGGTAGTCCTGCTAGTGCAATAGGTAGGGCTGTGTGTCATAGTACGAAGGCAAGTGTTAGGGGTAGGAAATTTTTTCATACTAGGTGTATTAGCTGGTCGTAACGGAATCGTGGGTATGATGCTCGTACTCATAAGAATAGAATTGATAGTAGTGCAGCTTTAGTTATTAGGTTAATTGTTGTAAGTTCTGGGACACTTGGAATATGTGAAGCTCCTAGGAATAGGACGGCTGATAAGGTGTTTATAAGTAGGATGTTGGCGTACTCGGCTAGGAAAAATAAGGCAAATGGCCCTCCTGCATATTCTACATTAAAACCGGAGACTAATTCTGATTCACCCTCTGTTAAATCAAATGGTGCTCGGTTTGTTTCGGCTAGTGTTGAGATGTATCATATAGCGGCTAAAGGTCAGGCGGGGATAAGTAGTCAAATGCTTTCTTGAGTGGTGTTAAATGTTTGAAGGGTATATCCTCCGGAAAAAATAATTACTGAAAGAAGGATAAGTCCTAGGCTTACCTCATATGAGATGGTTTGTGCTACAGCGCGTAGTGCTCCAATTAAAGCATATTTTGAATTTGATGCTCATCCAGATCCTAAAATTGAATATACCGCGAGGCTTGATAGGGCTAAAATAAATAGAATACCTAGGTTTAGGTCAGTTACTGGGTGTGGTATAGGTATTGGTGCTCATAAAGTTATAGCTAGGGTTAATGCTAGTATGGGAGTAGCTAAAAATAGAAATGGGGATGATGTTGATGGGCGGACTGGCTCTTTAATAAATAGTTTAACGCCGTCAGCGATTGGTTGTAGTAGTCCATAGGGTCCTACTACATTAGGTCCTTTTCGTAGTTGTATATAACCTAGTACTTTTCGTTCAATTAGTGTTAGGAAGGCTACTGCTAATAGGACGGGTACAATGTAGGCTAATGGGTTAATTAGATGTGTTATTAGGATGTTTAGCATGAACTAGGGAGGGGATTTGAACCCCTGGTCGAAAGGGCTTAGGCCTTTTGCAATTACCATGCTCTGCCACCCCAGTATGTCCTTATTTTGGTTGGCTGGTTTTAGCTCTCCCTTTATTTTATTTATTTGTTTTCATAAGTTGGGGGTGGGGCGTGCTTTAAGTATGGGCCCCTCTTTTCCGGCCCTTTCGTACTAGGAAAAGTAGCGTTACAGATAGAAACCGACCTGGATTGCTCCGGTCTGAACTCAGATCACGTAGGACTTTAATCGTTGAACAAACGAACCCTTAATAGCGGCTGCACCATTAGGATGTCCTGATCCAACATCGAGGTCGTAAACCCTCTCGTCGATAGGGACTCTGAGAGAGGATTGCGCTGTTATCCCTAGGGTAACTTGGTTCGTTGATCAGCTTTGGTAGCTGGATCATATTTGGTCAGATGTTCTGTGGCTTAGAGGTGTTTCTCTTGGTTTTAGGATATATTTTCCCAGTCCACTTGGAGGTTTTATTTTGCTCCATTGTCGCCCCAACCGAAGGTAAAGTTTCAATTCCACAAAGTTCTTGCTTTTTAATGAGTTGTTTGACGTGGCTGAATTTGTACCTTAAGCTCCAAAGGGTCTTCTCGTCTTGTATAATTATGTCCGCTTCTGCACGGGCAGATCAATTTCACTGACTTGAAAGGGGAGACAGTTAAGCCCTCGTTTAGCCTTTCATACAGGTCCCTATTTAAAGGACAAGTGATTACGCTACCTTTGCACGGTTAAAATACCGCGGCCGTTAAACATATTGTCACTGGGCAGGCTTGACCTCCTATACTTAGTTGTGTAGCAGGAGGCGATGTTTTTGGTAAACAGGCGAGGCTTGTGTTTGCCGAGTTCCTTCCTTTTCTTTTAGTCTTTCCTATATTAGCACTCCAGTGTAGGGGTAACGATTGTAGAATTGTGGGTTTTTCTTGCTTTTTATTATTCACATTTCTCTCTTGGGTTGGGTTCGTTATTTGCCAGTGGTTGGTCCAGTATGGTTTACACTTGTGCTTGGAGAAGGGCAGGCCTTCTTGTTACTCATTTTAGCATAGTTTCTCCCATGTTAGCATGGGAAAGCCTAGTAATATTAGGGGAGTAAGATATTTTATCGGAATAATTAACTTTATTATGTTCGAGCTTTAACGCTTTCTGTTTAGGTGGCTGCTTCTAGGCCCACTAGAACGATGTGTTTTATATATTATGATCTTTATCCTCCTGAATAAGGTTGTGTCCTTTGTTAAAGGGGCTGTACCCCCTTTAACTAACTCTCGTAGTTTTCTCTGTGATCTTTTGGTTTTTGTTATAGTTATTAATTGGTTTAAGGTGTACGAGGCTGAACTTTTATTCATTTCTTAGGCAACCAGCTATCACCAGGTTCGATAGGTTTGTCACTTCTACCCGGAGCTCTTCCCACTCTTTTGCCACAGAGACGGGTTGGCCCTTAAAAGGCTGTCTCGGGGTAGCTCACCTGGTTTCGGGGCTTCAAACTAAAGGTCTCTTTGCTTGAGTTTTCTGGCTAAATCATGATGCAAAAGGTACAAGGTTTAGTCTTTGCTTTTTGATGCTTATATGAGTTATTTCATTTCTCTTTCAGCTTTCCCTTGCGGTACTATTTCTATTGCTTCTGTGTGAACCTTTTCTGTCTCCCATACTAAGGTTAAAAAATGGTTTAGTTTTTGGTGTTAGGTTGATTTAATTTTATTTATGTTGTTAGGTTATTTTGGTTTGTGAGCTAGCTGTTTGGCTCAGGACAACCCAATTTGCATGGATATCTTCTCGGTGTAAGTGAGATGCTTAACTAATTCAGCCATGTCCTGGTTTATTCCAAGTGCACCTTCCGGTACACTTACCGTGTTACGACTTGCCTCCCCTCGTCGGCGCTATCTAATTAATTATTTTTGGTACGACTATGACAGGGGAGAGTGACGGGCGGTGTGTACGCGTCTCAGAGCCGGGTTCAAAGGGACACTCTGTTTCCTTTTTACTACTAAATCCTCCTTCAAGCACTGTTTCATGGTGCACGTTCGTAATATTCTGTAATAGAAAATGTAGCCCATTTCTTTCCATCTCATGCGCTACACCTCGACCTGACGTTTTGGGTTATACTCATTTTGCTTACTATTTTTACCTTCACAGGGTAAGCTTGCGACGGCGGTATATAGACTGGGGTGGCTAGAGGTGGTGAGGTTTAACGGGGGTTATCGGTTCTAGAACAGGCTCCTCTAGGGGGGTCTGAGACACCGTCAAGTCCTTTGGGTTTTAAGCTACGTGCTCGTAATACCCTGGCGGACATCTATTGTATTCGGATGTCTGGGTTTATGGCTGGGCATAGTGGGGTATCTAATCCCAGTTTGTTCCTCAGCTTTCGTGGGGTCAGGTAAATTAATTAAAGCTACTTTCGTAATAGAGTCTCGGACGCCTAAATAAACGTATAACTGCTAAAGGGCCATTTTGCTTTATTTTGTTTAATCTTAAACCACCCTTTACGCCGTTATATAGTCAACTAGGGTCTCTCGTCTAACCGCGGTGGCTGGCACGAGTTTTACCGGCCCTCTTAACCCTGGCTTAGTCAAGTTTTCACTTATGGCTTAATGTTTATCACTGCTGAATACCCTTGGGGGCGTGGCTAAGCTAGGCGTCTTGGGCTTAAAAGTTGTGCCTGATGCCCACTCCTTGCACCCTAACAGGGGGATTAAGGGTTTGCTCACAGGGTTGCGGAGACTTGCATGTGTAAGTTAGGTTAAAGCTGATAATAAGGTTGGGACCATGCCTTTGTGCCTGCGGAGTTTTTTAGGACTCATCTTAGCATCTTCAGTGCTATGCTTTGAATTAAGCTACGCCAGC